CTAGAGGCATATTTGGTAATGCTTCCTTGATCACAGCAACAATAATGTCACCGATATGAGCATATCGTCGATTACTAGCTCCTATAATTCGAATACATATTAATTTTCGGGCACCACTGTTATCCGCTACATTCAAATGGCTTTGAGGTTGAATCATATCATTTTTGAATCTGTTCTTTCAATGCAAAGCAAAGGGCGAAGTAAAAAAAAAAGAAATATTGTTTGTCCAAAAGAAATCTTCAATTGTTTTTTTACCCCCCTCGAATTCTTTCCTTTAGTTCTACGTTCCTATTCCAAAATAATAAATTGAGTTCGTATAGGCATTTTGGACGCCGCTATTGAAATAGCTTTTCTGGCTATATTTTCTGCTACTCCGCCCATTTCATAAAGTATTCTACCTGGTTTAACGACAGCTACCCAATATTCGGGAGATCCTTTACCCGAACCCATACGTGTTTCCGTAGGTCTTACAGTAACTGGCTTGTCTGGAAATATACGTACCCATATTTTTCCACCACGGCGCACATTTCTTGTCATTGCTCGCCGCCCTGCTTCTATTTGTCTCGATGTGATCCAAGTGGGTTCAAGTGCCTGAAGAGCATATTTACCGAAACAAATACGATTGCCTCGATAAGATATTCCTTTCATTCTTCCTCTATGTTGTTTACGAAATCTGGTTCTTTTGGGGTTATAGTTGATGGCTCTTTCTCAATTCCATCTCTACTACAGAACCGGACATGAGAGTTTCTTCTCATCCGGCTCCTCGCGAATGAAATGATTCCCATTTTATGAAAATATACTGAATCGCGGATTTTTTGATATTTCATTTAATCTATGAGAAATTTCTATATCTTGTTTGGATATATTATTCTATTTCTAGATAATTATTTCTATTTCTAGATAATTATTTCTATTTCTAGATAATTATTTCTATTTCTAGATAATTATTTCTATTTCTAGATAATTATTTCTATTTCTAGATAATGAGATAATCTCTTTTTTTTTATAACGAATCTTTATTTTGGTTTTCCTTTGATCATATTATTATATTGGATCGAATAAGATTGAGTAATGTAAAAGAAAATTGAGTAATCTAATAAAAACCTTCGCGGGCGAATATTTACTCTTTTAATATCTGTTTCCGTTGTAGGGTTGGTTAGCTCATGACTTCTCGGAATAAATCGGGTTCATTCCGCCATCCCACCTAATGAATTATTAGGATTCCTTTTTCAATAGAATCTTACATATTCATAGGTTTCATCGTTCTCATCGCTTCTCAATTAATGGTTAGGTTTGAATTCTACAATGGAGCCCTTACCTGAAATTTGTTTTTGTTCTTGAGTCAATCTTCTCAGTCTTTATTGGCTCGAGGCTCTTGATTTTTTCTATGAATAGATTCATAGAGTTATGGATGAATCTGTATTGATGCTTTATTACATTGCCTTTTTTTATGAGATGACTCATAAACCTTGCATAGATTGAAATCCTATATCATTGATATTCTTTTTCTTTCTTTCAACTTTCCTTTTATCTGCATACTTTATATATATATATCATAATCATATATCATAATCAAATTGGTTTTTCTTTTGTTTATGCAAAAAAGATTTCAGTTGCTACAATGATATGACCAATATATCATACCTTGACTGCTTTTTTGTATCCAGATAATGCGAAACGAAGAGTTGGTTATTAGTTCTATAGTTATTAGTTCACAGTAGGGGTCGGTACATTTTTTTGAATCCTACCCTCTGAAAAAAAAACCAACGAGTCACACACTAAGCATAGCAATTATATGAAATCATCAATCCAATTTTTATTCAACCCTATAGAATTGCTTATTCTTTTGATTTAAGAGAAAAATCATGATAAGGGAAAGGTTTGTTCTTTTTTATTCTATAAAGAGTAAAGACAAGTAAAGTATTCTTATTCTTCGTCTCTAAATATCCAAATTTTGATGCCTAATACTCCATAGACTGTTCGGACTGTATAGGAACAATAATCAATTTTAGCTCGAATGGTTTGGAGAGGAACCCTACCTTCTCTGATCCATTCGACACGTGCAATTTCTTTTCCGTCGATGCGCCCTGCAATTTGTACTTGAATTCCTTTTGTATCTGTTTGTTCGGTTAATTCAATAGCCTTTTTCATCGCTTTGCGAAATGAAACTCTATTTTTTAATTGTCCTGCTATAAATTCTGCAAGAATATTAGGGTGTCCGTAAGGGTTTGTAATTCTTTTAATAGCAATGTTGAGTTTTCGGTTTACACAATTAAGTTCTTTTTGTACATCCATCTTTAATTCTTCGACTCTTCGCGTCCTGCCTTCGAGTAAAAACTTTGGGAATCCCATATAGATTATGACTTGAATCAGATCAATTCTTTTTCGAATTTCTATTCGTACAATTCCCTCCACACCAGAGGATATTCTCATATTTTTATGTATATAATTCTTGATACAATTTCGTATTTTTTGATCTTCTTGTAGACCCTCGGAATAA